ATAGTGATCTAAGATTTCAATTCTTCTATGTTTCAGCAGTAGCATATTGTTCCACGGAGCTAAGGCCAAAAAGATGGAAGAAACAAGTGTTTCCACGACTCTACCATCCGGCCAATTCTGTTCCACTTAATCCCCTTTTCATGGGCACATATCTTTACGGCTAAGGAATGGGGAATCTTTCTCCTGTTACATTAATCAAATGTTTCATTTCATCCGGGAAAAGCCATCTCTTTCTCAACAATGTCTTTGTCATTTGATCCAATAGCGTTCCGTTAGATAGGAACAGATTTGATAAATACTGATAACTCTCGGATAGAGTATTAGAACGGAAAGATCCATTAGATAATGAACTATTGGTTCTAAACCATCTCTGGCGATGAATCAACAATTCGAAGTGCTTTTCTTGCGTATTCTTGATGAACCAGCGTTTATATATAGATGTAGGAGGATTTGTTTGGGAAGCAATAAGCCCCTTTGACATCTCTTCATCTGCAAAGAATTCTCGACGTGAAAACACAGAGACAAAGGGCTGATCTTTGAATAGGGAAAAGAATGGATCCGCAGGGTCCCAAATGAATTGGCTTGTTCGAAAAAAACCTTGTTCTTTGGAAGATCTATCTTGTGTCTGGTACTGCATGGTTCCACTCTGCAAGAACTCCGAATCATTCTCTTGAAGCTCATCCTCTTTATGAGAAATGATCCATTTTCCCCGAAATGACCCAGTCCAATAGGGAAATCCCAATTCAGTGGGCCTTTCGATACAATCAAATAGATTGCCACAAGGGCGCCATATTCTAGGAGCCCAAACTATGTGATTGAATAAATCCTCCTCTATCTGTTGCGGATCGAGGGCCCCTTCCCCTTCTTCAAACTCCGATTCGTATTTTTCATATAGAAATCTCTGATCAACGATAGAACAAGATCCATTTTGCATCATATCTAACTGATTCCTTGGTTCGGACCGAAGAAGTAATGTCACTCGATTATTATCAAACTGACTGCAATCTCTTTCTGTCCGTGAGGATCCCGCCAGAGCCGGAGCGCCTTCTACTTCTAATAGTAATAATAGTAATAGGCCATGAACTAGATCAGAATCATTCTCAACGAATCCATAAGAAGTGATCCAATTTTTTTCATCGTGTCTGGATGAAGACCAAAGATCTTGAGCGACCGATCCGGCAGAACAACTCAAAAGATAAAGAAGTATCGTGAATTTCTTCATGCTCGTTCCAAGTTCGAAGTACCATTTGTACAAATAAGAATCCCCTCCCTTACATGATTTCTTCTTCATATAGATAGATATAGGATCTATGGGGCAATTACTTAGAAGTACATTTTGTGCAACAGCCCTTCCTATCTGATAGAAAAGGATCCCATGATCCTGAACCGATCTTATCTGGGATCGAAAATCCCAAGTTTTTCTATGAAGAGCTGATCTAATTGTATGAGTTTCTATAATGGATTTCTTCTGTGTAATACTAATTGATAGGGCCTCATTGATAAGTGCTACAAGATCTCGCGCATTGGAACCCATGGTTATGGACCCGAATCCGTTAGTATGGAACATCTTCTTTTCCAAGTGAAATCCCCTAGTATATGAAAGAATGAAAAAGTGCTTTCGTTGTTGTGGAAGAAGAAGCCTTCGTATCTTAATGCATGTATTTAATTGATTCGGAGCTATTAGAGCGGGATCCACTTTTTGGGGAATATGAGTCGAAGCAATAACAAGAATCTTTCCAGTGGAACATCTTTCACAATCCCTGGAGAGATAGTTCTCTAATAGACCGAGGGATAAGTAATTTGACTCATTCACATGCAGATCATGAATGTTTGGAATCCATATTATGCAAGGAGACATTGCTTTTGCTAATTCGAATTGAAGGGTGATATCAAATTGGTCTATTTTTGGCGTCATATACATAGTTAGCAGCTCCGTATCAATATCAAGGTCATCATAAATATCGTCACTATCATCAATATCGATATCATCAATAAGATAACCTTTAGGCTTGTCATTCAGGAACTTGTTCGGAAATACCGTAATGAAAGGAACATAGGAGTTTTTCGCTAGGGATTTGACCAAACAGGATCGTCCCGTTCCTATAGAACCTATCACTAAAATACCTCTAGAAGGGGATAGGGCTAAGCGGAGCGAAAAGGGTTTTCCATGAGGAGATGGGGAATGAAAACTATTAGCCCCACACGAGGTTTGTGAATAAGTGATTGTCTGATAATGAGCAAGGAATATCCGTCTTTCTGCTAAACAGGATCTATTGAACTCATAATTCATTAGATCCTTTTGATGAATGTCAACTAAGTATCGTAAGGAAATTGATCCCGGTTGTTCAATCATTTGATAACCAGAGTCATTCTTTGATAAATGATCACTATGAGTCAGACTCAATAGAATTTGATCAATCCTTTTTTCTGTCGTTAAGGTGGAGAACTGAACCAAGAATTCTCTTTCTTCATCATCAATCGAATCACTGTTCGCGACCCA